ATTATAGTTATAGAAATTATGGTTGTGAGAGGATATCAAATAATAATAATTTTTGTGGTTGGGGGGGCAGCCCTATAAACTGGTATGAGGCCTTCAACCCCCCCCCCGTTGAAAAACCCGCCGGGGAACGGGAACCGTCGGTGGTTCAACCAGCCCCGCAACAGGGTCCTCAAGTACCTCCCATATTCCTTGAGGATCCGTGGTACGATCTCCCAGAAAATCTGCCGGCGCTGCGTCACGAGGTAGAACTAAAGTTGAGAGAGCTCTTCCGTACCGGGCGCCAAGTAGCTCTACGCGAATATCTTTTTCAGAAGCACATCAAGCCATTAAACCTCCATAACGCTGATGTTGATTCTTGTAGAGCTATCGGTAATAGAGTCGATGTTCTGCAGACCGAACACAACAACAACAGGGGGCGTCATCTAAGATTCTTATTCGAGCGAAAGTGGGAGAAAGCAAGATTGTACTCCATTATGGAGAATCCGAGGGTGTAGATGTAACTAGCTTTCTAGCTTTATTGAAGTGTTGATCAGAGGTCGCCCCCCCTGCCTTCTGGTCTGGAGTTATAACATTTGAATGACTCTTTCTGTTGTCATTTTGGATTTGTTTCTAAAACAAACAGACCATGCCTAGTTCTGGGTCAGGGACCCAGAACTAGGCATGGTCTGAGACTCACTTCCTTGAAAGAGGGAGACGAGCTATGTAGGCGGTGGCCGTTCCAGAAATGTAGCGGTTGCTCGACCAAAGCCGGTCAAAGAGAATGAAGTTCGTCTAATTACTTTCTTTCTAGGCACAAAAATGGCTAGGCTTCATACGTTCTACTAAGCCCGGCTGCTGCTCCCACTACCGCTTCGGCAGCGTCCAGAAGCTAGAACATCTGGAGCAAATAAAGGATAGGAAGAATACGTTATAGATGGTGCCTCCACGTTCTGAGTGAGGGAATGCACGATCACCTTTGACTTGACTTGATCAACCGGAATCGAAAGAATGGAAATTCCAATTGGTAACTTGCTTTTCGGGGGGCTGCCTTCTGGGATTTAGCCAAGCTGGGAACAACCGACCGTCTACTCCCGTTTAGAGAGCGTTTTCTTGTCGTCCGAAACACCTATGACGAGATGTTCGAGCTCAATAAGATTCTATGCTGCCTTCGCGGATCAATTAAATGCTAAAGTGAGATGTCCCACCTTCCTTAGCTGCTTACCAACAACTCTCACTTTTCCAGCGCCTGGCACAGTGGCTCACTCCTTTCCTTTTTTTTTCTTTCAGAACAGAGACGGAGCCCTGCTTTAAACAGGCCTTAAGCTCACGATTTAGGAGGGAATTGACGAACAACCAACACCTAGTTGAATAGAAAGTGGAATAGAAATGGGGCGTGGCCAAGCGGTAAGGCAACTGGTTTTGGTCCTTTGATCGGAGGTTCGAATCCTTCCGTCCCAGAGCAGATGTGAGTCCTAAAGCCGAAAGACTTGACAAAAGGAGAGTTACAAGCGGAAGGTAACGGGGAGACAGGAGTGAAGACGGCAGGCGCAATAGAAAGGGTTAAGGGCCTCCAACGCCTCTAAAGTCTAAGCAGAAAGGCTTCACCCTATTACCAATAATAGATGAATAGAATCTTGAACCTCTATCGTTTTCTGTCTTCGAGTCTTGCTTTTGCTTGGTGTCGCCTTCTCCCAAAACAAAATGTGATGAGCTTATGTGCTGTCTGAGGGACAAATCCTTTCACTTGCGACTGCTTTACTCGCATAGTTGCACAAACCCGCTCTGTTGGATATTCTAGGAAATCATAAAATACAGTCATTGAAGGTTGCAACGTAGCAACTACTTCTCTTGGTGTAAAAGAGACTAATAACGAGAACCGGTCCGGTGCCCTCTCTTTCGCTTTCCTCTCGCTCACCCCTATAAGGTTTGGCCAAGCTTTCGCTCATAGTCGAGCCGCAGTTACCTGGAACGAATGCTTGCTGGTCAAACTAAGACGCTACTAGGGAAAACCCTCTTGAAATTGTGGAAGACCTTCTTGAAGCAGATCTTGAACCACCCGAGTCTTCCGCCTTTTGGAATCCCTAGGGATTGAATATTCAAACAAATAAGGGTAAGGGTCGGCTTTCGAGCTTAGCCCCTTTCTTTCACTTTCAAGCTTGCTCCGCACCCTTTGTTTCAGAGCGCGATTTGGTCCTTTCTTTTAAAGCTTCCCCGGCGGAATAAGGAACTTCTTCCCGATCTGTCTTTCTCTTTCCTGGCTTTTTCTTTCTTGGGTCCTGAAGCCCGAAGTGAACTCTAGTTGTTCAACTCTCCTTCAACCGGAATCCCCTTGCCCGACTGACATATTAGCCCGGAGTTTTCAAATCAAGAGTTAGGAGATAAAGATAGATTGTTATATGGTGTGGTGCAATGAAAGCATCTTCATCATGACATGGCACAACCCGTCTACTCTTCGGCCTTCTTTTAGTTTAGTCAATAAGATCTTCGACTTAGCCCCTTTCTTCAGTGGATACTATACTCC